AAATACCTTGCTTACGTATCATTGGAAAGTGCATTAACATAAATACAGCAGTAAGCAGAGGCAGTACAAAGGTATGTAAACTATAAAAACGAGTCAAAGTGGATTGCCCCACACTAGCACTTCCACGTAATAACTCCACTAAAGGGGATCCTATTACCGGAATCGCTTCAGGTACACCTGTCACAATTTTGACTGCCCAATAACCGATTTGATCCCAAGGTAAAGAATAACCAGTTACACCAAATGATGCAGTCAATACAGCCAAAACCACACCTGTGACCCAAGTTAATTCACGGGGTTTTTTAAATCCACCTGTGAGATACACACGAAATACGTGCAGGATCATCATTAGAACCATCATACTTGCTGACCATCGATGAACTGATCGGATTAACCAACCAAAGTTGGCCTCCGTCATTATATATTGAACGGAGGAAAAAGCCTCTGTAACGGTTGGTCGGTAGTAAAAAGTCATAGCAAAACCGGTAGCAACTTGTACTAAAAAACAAGTAAGTGTAATTCCCCCTAAACAATAAAATATGTTGACATGAGGAGGAACATATTTACTCGTTATATCATCCGCAATTGCCTGAATCTCAAGACGTTCCTCAAACCAATCATATACTTTATTGAGATAGGTAACTAGTCCGACTCCCCCTCCGAGAACCGTATATGAAAATTTCATCTCGTACGGCTCAAGCAGAAACACACAAATTTTCAACGGATATTAGAAAAAAAGGTTCAAAACTTCATCAGCCACAGGATTGTATCAATTTGCCTTGAAGATATTAAATAAGAAAAATCCAGAATTTCTTCTTTGTGATGATAATGCCAAAAAATCTCAAGTTGGCTCATCTGTCTTTCTTTCCCTTATGTTGATCATTAGAGGCCTCTTGACTTTTCTCTTCCCTATTTTTTATTTATTTTACTAGTAAAATAATAAAAATTTATAGTGGTTTTCTAATAGAAATTATCTTGTTGCGATCCTATGAATCAGTTCAATTAAAACCTTAGATTCATACTAGAGCCACGATGATTGAGTCTCAAGCTAAACAAAAGGCAAGGGTTCTTCGAATAAGAACCGCTTGATGATCATTTATTGAATTGGTGTAATGACTCGACAAAATCGAGAGAAAAAAAAGTTGTCTTTTGGGCAAACAAAATAGGAAAGAAGAAAAATTCTTTTTTTATTAAGAACTACTTGAATTTTTTTTTTTCAGTCTGGTTGCGAGGTCTAAATAGTGAGTATGAATCATAGTTCCATTTTTTTTTTCTTGATCCACTCTATGTATTTCGTGTTCCAGATACTAGAATAAATAATATCCGACGAATTAGAATCATCTTGATAGAGAGAACAGGCCCTTTCTATGTATTATCAATAGGATCACAATTCTAACAAGTCACACACTCATATTCCAGAGATACCAAAACAAAAAAATCCACGGTCGAACTACCAGAATGTCTAGAAATGTGAAGCTTAAAGCAGAAAGACCCTTTTTGGATGGAAAAACTATGACTTCATAGTTTTAGTTAGTAGAAACCTAATTCATTAAAATTCCGTCCAGTAAAACAGAAGAATTATAAATTTCTAAAATGATAGATAGGAATATCGCGAATAAAGCCATTGCAACCCCCATAAAAGGAGTAGTCCCCCAACCCGGAGCGACTTTCCCATATTCCGAATTCAAGGGTTTCAATAAACTACCTGCGCCAGTTCGTTTTGGCCTAGGTCTAGAACTATCTTCAACGGTTTGTGTAGCCATAAATTCTATTTAATCATTGGTGTTGACTTTGTATACTATTCCGTTGTAGTTGTAAATACACGATCTTTATCATAGATCCATTGTAATCTTGAAATTCTATAAAAATGGAAACAGCAACTTTAGTCGCCATCTCCATATCTGGTTTACTTGTAAGCTTTACTGGGTATGCCTTATATACCGCGTTTGGGCAACCCTCTCAACAATTAAGAGATCCATTCGAAGAACATGGGGACTAATTGAAGTAAGAAGTCTCCCAGCTGGGAGACTTCTTACTTCAATTAAATTATTTCATTTTTTAGTCGGAACCTTAGGTGGTTCTCGGAAGAAGATAGCGAAAAAAATTATCCCTAAAGTCGAAACTAAAAGGAACGTATAAACCAATGCTTCCATAGATTCGATCGTGGTTTATTTACAATTATAACTTCCACACCTATTCACTTGTCATTTGGGATTATTTCCCATATAAAAAAAGAAAAAGAGTCAAAGAAAGGACAGGAGATGTTTCCCATATCAAATCAAAAAAAAAAGAGGTGAAAGATACCATAGCAATGTGGTATCAGATTGTCTGTCTCCTTGTAGTTGGATCCCCAACTTTTTGGAATGTTCCAAATTCCACTTGAGCATCCAAGTCTGGATCAATACCAGCAAAAACATCTCGGAACAAGGTTCGAGCGCCATGCCAAATGTGTCCGAAAAAGAAGAGCAAAGCAAAGGTAGCATGACCAAAAGTGAACCAACCCCTTGGACTGCTGCGAAAAACACCATCTGATTTCAAAGTAGCTCGATCTAATTCAAAAATTTCTCCTAATTGGGCACGCCTCGCATATTTTTTTACAGTAGCAGGATCAGAATAACTTACTCCATTAAGTTCGCCACCATAGAACTCCACCGTTACGCCTACTTGTTCAACACTATATTTGGATTCTGCTCTTCTAAAAGGAACGTCCGCTCTCACAATTCCCTCTTCATCTACCAAAACTACCGGAAATGTTTCAAAAAAAGTAGGCATACGACGTACAAAAAGCTCGCGCCCTTCTTTATCTCTAAAGACGGGATGTCCTAACCATCCAACAGCTATTCCATCCCCATTGTCCATTGAGCCTGCTCTGAATAATCCCCCCTTTGCCGGATTATTACCAATATAATCATAAAAAGCTAATTTTTCGGGAATTTTAGACCAAGCTTCTGATAAACTAAGATTTTCGGCTAACCCATCGCTAACTCTTCGATATATTTCTTGCTGAAAGTATCCCTGATCCCACTGATAACGAGTAGGTCCAAATAATTCGATTGGGGTAGTTGCCGATCCATACCACATAGTTCCGGCAACTACGAAAGCTGCAAAAAAAACAGCAGCGATACTACTGGAAAGTACAGTTTCAATATTGCCCATACGTAATCCTTTGTATAGACGTTGAGGCGGACGGACACTAAGATGGAATAGGCCCGCTAATATGCCCAGTGTACCCGCAGCAATATGATGCGAAGCTATTCCTCCCGGAACGAAAGGATCAAAACCTTCTGCACCCCACGCAGGATTTACAGCTTGTACTTTTCCTGTTAGTCCATAAGGATCGGACACCCATATCCCAGGACCATACAAACCGGTTACATGAAATGCACCAAAGCCAAAACAAGCCACCCCTGCAAGAAATAAATGAATTCCAAAGATCTTGGGCAAATCCAAAGAAGGTTTTCCCGTCCGCTCATCACAGAATATTTCTAGGTCCCAATATACCCAATGCCAGATAGCTGCCAAGAAACACAAGCCAGAAAACACAATATGCGCACCTGCCACACCTTCATAACTCCAAATACCCGGATTCGTTATAGTGCCTCCTGAAATACTCCAACCACCCCACGAATTGGTTATTCCTAAACGAGTCATGAAGGGGATGACGAACATACCTTGTCTCCACATTGGATCCAGAACAGGATCAGAGGGATCAAAAACGGCTAATTCGTATAAAGCCATCGAGCCAGCCCAACCAGAAACTAGAGCTGTATGCATTATATGCACCGAAAGCAATCGACCCGGATCATTCAATACGACAGTATGAACACGATACCAAGGCAAACCCATGGAAATACCCCTTTAGCAAAGAAAAATAGACACGATGTCGTTTTATTTTATCGCATTGGAAAAAACTATCCATATCCTATGTACCTAACCCTTCTAGGGGATTCTGTGTCAGAAAGCGTGAATATTTATTTCATTCCATTAAAAATAAGAAGCCAATTCTGTTTGTAAGAAGAAAGAGAAGCAGATCTATTCTATACTCGATAAGTGCCAATATGCAATGGGTAGCTTGGGCTATTTCGAAAAACGAAGAATAGATCCCTAATCCCTCTTTGTTTATCATTCGAATCACAGATTCCTTTTTCTTTATTCAATCTGTCTTACCTTCCTTATATGTATAATTTTTCAATCTATGTATCATTTCAATCTATGTATTAATAGAATCTATAGTATTCTTATAGAATAAGAAAAAAATGAAGATAATAAACTGCGGATTCTTTCTTTCTCTTCCATTCTTAAGTTTCCATATTAAAGTGTAGTTTTCTTACTTAAATCTAATAATATTAATCTAATATGCCCATTGGTGTTCCAAAAGTACCTTACCGGATTCCCGGAGATGAAGAAGCGACTTGGGTTGACTTATACAATGTTATGTATCGAGAAAGGACACTTTTTTTAGGTCAAGAGATTCGTTGCGAGATCACGAATCATATTACAGGTCTCATGGTATATCTCAGTATAGAAGATGGAATTAGCGATATTTTTTTGTTTATAAACTCCCCCGGCGGGTGGCTAATCTCAGGAATGGCGATTTTTGATACGATGCAAACGGTGACACCAGATATATATACAATATGCCTCGGAATAGCCGCGTCCATGGCCTCCTTCATTCTGCTTGGAGGAGAACCCACTAAACGTATAGCATTCCCCCACGCTAGAATTATGCTTCACCAACCGGCTAGTGCTTATTATCGGGCAAGGACACCAGAATTTTTACTAGAAGTGGAAGAGTTACACAAAGTTCGCGAAATGATCACAAGGGTTTATGCACTAAGAACAGGCAAGCCTTTTTGGGTTGTATCCGAAGACATGGAAAGGGATGTTTTTATGTCAGCAGACGAAGCCAAAGCTTATGGACTTGTCGATATTGTAGGGGATGAAATGATTGACGAGCACTGCGATACTGATCCAGTATGGTTTCCAGAAATGTTTAAGGATTGGTAGTGGCTGAATTTCTTGTAAATTTATTTCAAACCTAAATTCGGGTTTTATGCGATTTTATAGAAAATAGAAATACTTCATGATGATGAATCATCAGGTTAAGATCGATCTAAACCAATCCATTTTTATTTTTTTCTATATACATACGACATGCCAACGGTTAAACAACTTATTAGAAATGCAAGACAGCCAATACGAAATGCTAGAAAAACGCCCGCGCTTAAGGGATGTCCTCAGCGTCGAGGAACATGTGCTAGGGTGTATGTGCGACTCGTTCAGATCATGAGTTCAAACAAATAAGACAATTTTTGAAATATCCATGATCGGTACCAATGAATAGGATAGAGCTTCTCTCCCTAGATTTCTACGGTATATGGAATTTATGGTTTCCTTTGGTGCAAATCCAATCATCTAGATTGGAAGAAGCAATTCCCCCATTGGTAGCAAATGGTTATCGATTAAGCGGAGGAAATAGTAATAAAAAGAAAAGGCTTATGCTCCTTTATCTTAAAAGAACGGACTAAAGGGTCAGCTACTTAGCCAACTTTCATAATTAAATACCGTCACTGTATGAATAACTCTTATTTATTGTGAAAAGAGCGATTTACTCTATAATGGATAGGTAGAGCCAAAGACTGTGAACTATACAAGTTCACAATACTTTTTGATGAAAGAAAGGGCTCCGGTGTATAGAGAGGGCCTCACCGTTTAAAAGAGAACCATAGAAACGATGGAACCCACTGTTTTTTTAGTATCATTAGAATTTGTTATTTCTATGCGAAATAACTGAAGGGGATAGAATAAAAAATCGTGGTTGGGAAGGTTATAGTAGCAAAAGCCATTGGAATTAATATTTTATATATCGGAATAATCCGTTTTGTTATTAATGGGAAAAAGAACGGTTAAAAGAAGAGAAATCATTAGTTATTCATTAAGGTTAATTTGATTCAATGACCAGAGTTCCGCGAGGATATATAGCTCGGAGACGACGAACAAAAATGCGTTCATTTGCCTCAAACTTTAGAGGGGCTCATTTAAGACTTAATCGAATGATTACTCAACAAGTAAGAAGAGCTTTTGTTTCTTCTCATCGAGATAGAGGCAGGCAAAAGAGGGATTTTCGTCGTTTGTGGATCACTCGGATAAACGCAGCAACACGGATATATAAAGTATTCGATAGTTATAGTAAATTAATACACAATCTGTACAAAAAGGAATTGATTCTTAATCGTAAAATGCTTGCACAAGTAGCTGTATTAAATCCAAATAATCTTTACACGATTTCCAATAAAATAAAGACCATCAATTAAAGGGATAAAAAAGTAATATACAGGAATAATTAAAACTGAATTCCCGGAGAGGGAACTCCGGGAAGATACAATAAATTAAGATTAAGTGGTAGGAATCAACGAGCATGTTACAATAAATAAAAAACTATTTCTTTTTTCCCATTTTTCTTTCTTTTCTTATAACAAACAAAAGAATCTAAACTGGATTACTTTATTTATATAGGAGTCTGACCCTTTCGAATAAAACATCAACAATCGGAACTTAAGCTCCGATTGTTGTTTCTTAAATTCTGGTTGGAGTTTCTTAAATTTTGATTGGAATTGAACTTTTGTGTTAATTGAGGAATATGTCTATTTTTTCTGTGTCTAGGACCAGTAATTATTGAAATTGACTGAGCTTGAAATTGCTTCTCATTTTCATAGTTACGAAATGGTAAAAAAGATAAAATACGAGCCTGTTTTATAGCAAGAGTAATTAATCGTTGTTGTTTCAAGGTTAATCTATTTATTCGTCTGGATAATATTTTTCCTTGTTCACTAATAAATCGATTAATTAAGCTCATGTTTCTATAATCAATTCGATCCCCCGGACCAATTCGGGAACGCCTACGAAAAGGTTGTTTGGATTTACGAAAAGGTTGTTTGAATTTACGAAAAGGTTGCTTGGATTTATGAAAAGTTTGTTTGGATTTACGAAAAGGTTGCTTAGATTTACGAAAAGGTTGTTTAGATATATACATGATTTATTCCTTATTTAAAAATTTGAAAAAAAAAATGGATTTCTTTATTTTATTAATTTTGGATCCAAAAGAAGTAGTCTTTCTTTGGTCCATATATTATTTGATTCATATACTATATATAAAAAAACCTCTATACATATGAAATAATATCTACCTAAAGTGGATTTGTATTTTGTATTCTATCTATCTTCTATATATTAAATAACAAATTCTTACTCTTTCTATTCTTTAGAAAAATCAAAAACACGATGCTCCTATTTCTTTATTTCATTATGAGTCGTATGCTTGCGGCAATAACGACAAAATTTTCTTAATTCTAATTGTCCGGGTGTATTGTGGCGATTCTTTTGAGTACTATATCTAGAAATCCCCGTCGATTCCTTATTGGTACCCTTTCGAACACAACTGATACATTCCAAAATCACTCTGATTCTAACATCTTTGCCCTTGGCCATGAACCTCCTTTCCTTTTTGGATCGACTTAACTTAATTCTTATACCTGTTCTTTTATTCTTCTATATTGGATCCGAAAAAGAAGAATAAAATCCAATAGAATAAAAAATGGAGAAATAATTAAAGAATACAATCCTTGTCGAATTAGCAAGGATTTTGCTTCGAAATCCTTTCATTTAAGTAGCAAGCCCAGCTCTTTCTATGCTCGAATTTGTGAGGCCTGACTTAGCTTGGATACCGCATTTTTGATGATTCTGAGGTTCAACCCAATCCATCTTTTCTTTCTTTTTGCTTCGTATACTAAAAAAGGATTGAAATAAAATTTTCGTCATGTCACGAAGAATTCTATCTCTCGTATAGGAATAACTAGAATTAAAAAAAAGGGAATGACAAAGCATCTGGGAATAAACGATTAATTTCTATCAATAAACCTGCTAAAGCCCCAAACCATAGAGTACTTAGCACGGGTGCTACAGAGAGATATGTTTTTATATCCCGCATTGAAAATCCTCCTTCCTTATTGGAATACATATATGATCAGATACTCTTGCCCAAGATCATTTGTATTTCTTTATTTAGGCGAAATTCCTAACTAAAAAAACAAAATCAATATTCTATATATATAGAATGAACCATATAGACGAGATTTTCCTATCCCTAAAAAAGAAAAAGATGACCCCTTCTTCCTATACATTACTAAGGAATAGTAATCTTTCTTTTATAGGTGAAATTCAACTGGATTTTAGATATATACCCTTCCTTGATTATATGAGACCAAAAACAAGAAATGACAAGAAAGTTCTATATAGATAGAGAAATAGAAGAAAATTACGATGTGGAAAACAAGAAAGGAATTGTGTACAATGGCATTGTACAACAATTTGTAAAAGGGATGTAGCGCAGCTTGGTAGCGCGTTTGTTTTGGGTACAAAATGTCACAGGTTCAAATCCTGTCATCCCTACCTATTACTTCTCTCTTCTTTATGGGCAGTAGCGGGGAGATCCATTAAAGTGTATATAACTTGAATTTGTGGATACTATACGTACGTGAGACACGTTAGGAGTAGAAAAGGATTTTCTTTTTGAAAGCGCTCTTAGTTCAGTTTGGTAGAACGCGGGTCTCCAAAACCCGATGTCGTAGGTTCAAATCCTACAGAGCGTGATTCCATCTATCTTATGTCGAAACAGAGTAAAATAACTTAAAAAAAAAAGTCGAATTACAACTCCAATTTGACCTCCTCTCTAGTCTGGAGGAGGCCAATAAAAAAATAAATATTACTCAATCAAAGATCCAACTGATCCCCACGCCTGTATTGCAAATACGCAGTCACGAATAATCCCGCTAAAGTAATAGGAATTAGGCCTAAGACGATTCCAAATAGAAAAACTTCAATCATTTTGATTTGTTCGAGGGGATAAAAAAAGAGGTACGATCTATCTCTAAATAATAGTCTAAATTATCCACGAATCTCAATGACCAAAAAAAGAATTGGTAATTAGCGTGGAAAAAGGTCCTATAATATCAGGAATCCAAAAGAAAGATTCTTATTTTCTGACTTATTCATTCAATTTATTTCAAATAAGACGTATCTTGTTCAAGCCAATAAATAGAGCTGGGGTTATAGTTAAAGCAGCCAGTAGAAAACCGAAATAACTAGTTATAGTAAGCATGAAGGGGTTAAATTCCATTTTTTTTTTTTTTACTACACCACATATGTTGGTAAAGCACTTACCTAAGTTATGTTATGGAAAATTCCTAATTCATCGGTTATTTTAGATAATACTAAAAAACAAGATAGAGGGAGATACAGAAGTGTAAAAGAAAATTGATTCATCAGATGGGACATGAGTCCCTAATTCCGAATCAAGAGATTTATTGTGGAATCTGTCAGTTAAGTAAAGTAATAATATTAAGAACTAGATCATCTAAACCCATTGAAAAATGAAATTGGATTTTTGGGGAATTTTGGAATAAAAGATAAATAAAGAATGGAATTTGAAAAAAGTTCTTTCTATTTCAGATTATTTCTTTTTCAATAGGATTTAATCCTCTTTTTAGAGCAAATGGGCGTCCCCTATTCCTTCTTAATGGAATAAGAGGAGAAGAAAACCATTCCACGACTCCCGAAGGCCCCCCTGAAAAAGGGAAAAATTTACTTTATTTTTATTTATTCATTTTTCGAACCCCAACCAAAGTTGATTCGAAGACGAGTTACTTCAATTATCTTTTTCTTTTAAGTTTTATCTTCTGTCTTTCCCTATTTCATCTCGTAAAGTTACATGCTTGCTGTTTGGTTAAGAAAATTAGACCTAATCCAACAAACAAGATAGGATTGATTACGAATCTTGATTCTTCAAAGAATGTATTCCGTTTCTTTCATAACGGATTATCTACTATTCGATTTTCTATTTTTTAGATAGTATTTTATACTAACCAATTTAATTCCTTAAAGGGAAAAGTTGGATTCGAATAAAACTTTTAACTAAAAAGGGATAGATTTCGCATATACTTATCCTTGTATTGCGTCAATATGAGAATATCCTTCCTAAATTCTTTATCCAAACCTATTGATCATTAACTTAGGTTTTCCCAAGATCCTGGTCACTATTCCAAATTAAATTATTCTACTATTCCGAAGACAATGAAAATAAGTAGGACCCCAAAAATTGGGGTTTCTATTGATGCCTTGAATAACATGTAGTTTCCCTATAGACAAAGAACAAAGAAGGAATTCTGTTTCGGGACCAAGCCAAACAGGATTGCTGTGCCATAGGAAGGATAGCTATACTAATTCGGTATACTCAAAATACACCTTTGGTACAAAATTGACAATCTCACAAGGATGAAATATCAGTAATTTTCTATTTACTGGTTGATCCCATCTTTTACGGAATCAATTCCTTTTTTGAATGTACAAAAATTTGGGGAGCTCGGCATGTCTGGAAGCACGGGAGAACGTTCTTTTGCTGATATTATTACCAGTATTCGATACTGGGTTATTCATAGCATTACTATACCTTCCCTATTCATTGCGGGTTGGTTATTTGTCAGTACGGGTTTAGCTTATGACGTGTTTGGAAGTCCTCGGCCAAACGAATATTTCACGGAAAGTCGACAAGGAATTCCATTAATAACCGACCGTTTTGATTCTTTAGAACAACTAGATGAACTTAGTAGATCCTTTTAGGAGGCCCCCAATGACCATAGATCGAACCTATCCTATTTTTACAGTGCGATGGCTGGCTGTTCACGGATTAGCTGTACCCACGGTTTTTTTCTTGGGATCAATATCAGCAATGCAGTTCATCCAACGATAAACTAAATTCCAACTATAGAACTATGACACAATCAAACCCGAATGAACAAAATGTTGTATTGAATCGTACCAGTCTATACTGGGGTTTATTACTCATTTTTGTACTTGCTGTTTTATTTTCCAATTACTTCTTCAATTGAGAGAAGGTAGAGAGTAGTAAGAATTCTCTTATCCCATTTGGAAGGATACCATCCTTAGAACTATCCATGACTGTTTTTGTCTCTAGCACGACCACTTGAGAAAATGTGGAGGAAAGTAGGGGAAATGGCCGATACTACAGGAAGAATTCCTCTTTGGCTGATAGGTACTGTAACCGGTATTCTTGTGATTGGTTTAATAGGTGTTTTCTTTTACGGTTCGTATTCCGGATTGGGTTCATCTCTATAGTAATCGGAGGAGCCAGATTGTAAACATGAAAAAGTAGGAGCTTAGCGGGTCCTTACCCCCTTTATCTGATTAGAGCGGAAAGGACCCGCGGAATTCTTATAACGCGATTTTAATCTATTTCATAATCTATAAATTGGTTACCTATTTCTATTTGTAAAAATAACAAAGAGAAAGCCTTTGCTTTGATGGTTAGAGTCCTTCTATTTATTCTTTTGTTTGTTAATAATGTTAGTGAAGCAATCCGTTGGTGGGTTTAAAGCGCCTGCCTTTCCTTTCGCCCATAAAATTTATTTACTTCACTCTTATGAAGCAACAACAAAGAGTGGATCAATTAAGGATCCAATATTTTATTCCACGAAGGAAGTATCCTCCAAATCTTTTATTTAGTTTAGAGTAATAAACTAATAAAACCTTAATCAAAACTACTCCACTAGCCTAAAAAAAAAACCACCCTTTAATGGAAGGGAAGGGTATACTTTTTTTTTTTACAAAATTTCTGTAAGTTCGAAGTTGAACTTAATTGAAAAAGTCAAGCAATTCTATCTGCTCACAAAAAATTTGTCCCCCGCCATACTTTACTTTCCCTCTGTTTGTCCACTACCGCACTCGAACCTAAGCAAAGGAAGTCCAAGAGACAGACCCGAATAAAGAATAAATAGTAATCTTTGGCAAAACAAATAAGAAGAAAAAGGATTCTTACTTCGATACAAGAAGAATCGACACAAGAAAAAGGCAAAAAAGCCTTTTTCTTGTGCCCAATAGAGGATTACGAAGACCCGCAATTCCTCCTAAAAGGACTTGTTTTGTTCCTTTTATTGTTCTCGCCTCTGCCTTGGATTCTCTTCTTTTGCATGAAATAGAAATACGGAATTCCAGAAATCGAGACTTTTTACCAAATTAATGGAATTAATGGTAAGAAATCCCGGGATCTAGAAATTCATTTCGTACAATTGAACCTTTTCAAACTGTTTCTTTTTGAGAACCAAAAAGACTTGTGCTAAAATAACAGATGCGAAAAAGAACAAAAGGCCTTGGACGCGTAATGGATCCTGAAGCACTATTTCTGCATCCCCCTGACCAAACCCTCCCACATTAGGATTGCTTGTTAATGGTTGATCAACCTTGATTGATTCCCCCTCTGAAACAAGAAGTTCTGGCCCGGGAGGTATAATATCAATCACTTGGCGCCCATCCGACGCATCAACTATGGATATTTCATATCCCCCCTTTTCTTTACGTAGTATTTTTTTTACTATACCTGTTGACGTAGCATTATAAACTGTATTGTTACTCTTGCTACCATCGGGATAGATCTGTCCCCTTCCTCGGTTTCCCCCTACATATATGGGATATTTTAAGAAATGAACGTCTTTTTTTGTAGCGGGATCGGGGGAAAGAATGGGAAAGACAATTTCACTATATTTCTTACCGGGAACAGGGCCTATCACAAGAATATTTTTTTTATTGGGACGATAACTCTGAAAAGAGAGATTTCCTATCTTTTCTTTCAACTCAGGAGAAATACGGTCGGGTGGCGCTAATTCGAATCCCTCAGGCAAAATAAGAACAGCACCCACATTCAACCCTCCCTTTTTCCCATTAGCAAGAACTTGTTTCAGCTGCATATCATAAGGGATTCGAAGAACTGCTTCAAATACAGTATCGGGAAGCACAGCTTGGGGAACTTCAATATCCACGGGCTTATTAGCTAAATGGCAGTTGGCACATACAATTCGTCCAGTTGCTTCCCGCGGGTTTTCATAACCCTGCTGCGCAAAAATGGGATATGCATTTGAAATAGATGTCCGAGTTATTACGTATATCATGATCGATACAGAAATCGATCGAATCATCTGTTCCTTTAACCAAGAAAAAGTATTTCTATTTTCCATGTCCAATCGCGGATCCCGGAATTTCTACAATAAATTAGATAGGTAGCTAAGTTAATCTAGTTCCCTATACACGAGTCTGTTGTCAACAGTTGTACTGGAATGATGAATACCTTGAGCAGGTAGAAATAGAAAGAATTTTGCTAAAAAGAAAAAGGGCTTTCTTTCTAAAGGAAGAAAAATGCTAATTTTATTAATATTAGGAAAACCGATTATGCTTCACTAATTGAATGATAAATGACTACAAGCGAAGGAGATAGACGGTTTAAACAAAAAAAAACCCAAAATTTCAAACACGTGTCTAGAATCACAGGAAAACTACAAACAAAAATAGTGAAAATTAGCTCGTTAGGAGCCCATCCAAGATCGTTGTAGACCCAACGAATTAGTAGTTCCCAACCGCGGGTGGAGTGAAATCCAACAAAAAAATCCGTAACTAAAAGAATAAAAAAAGCTTTTATTGAGTCATTTAAGTTATAGAAGAATTCCTGAACCCAAGAATTCAAAATGACAAGTTCCTCTTTACCCAGAAAAAAAGAACCACTTAGAATAGCCAAACAGATTATATTTGTTGAGAAATGCAAAATGATATGGAGATGGTCTTCATTATCTATTTTGGCCAATTGTATTATTTCCTTGTGTATTCCTATAGGAGGTTTTTGTACATGTGTCTTCGGTTTCTCTTTTATCATTTCGTCCAAGAGAAAAAGCTCTTCCAATTCTATGAATCCTTCTAGAATCCTTTTCTCTTGAATATCCGTTAAGAGAGTTTCAGGTTGCCTGGTATTCCACCAATTCTTAATCCAAAGTTCCAGACATTTGTTAAAAGAGAAAGAGACTCCCCAGGGCAAAAGTACGATAAATACAAGATATAGGAAAGAAGGCAATGCTTTCTTTTTTTTCATTTTTGATCTGTAAATTGAGTTGTTAATGAATCTGCTTCATTCGCTGACTCTATATGATATTTCTTTTTTTTTTTTGAAGCAAAAATTCTATAACAAGGTTTGAGACCTTGTGTTTGTATCTATTTCTCTTTTTGTATACTAGTGGAATTTCATTGTATTGGATTCTTTCTTAGATCTAAATGGAGTGGAATAGAGAAATAGAATAAAAAAAAGCCCTTTCTTTCATATGAAAAGGGAAGAATATTAGGCCATATATCTCACTTGGACAAAACAAATTAGAAGCAATTTTCTCTTATCCTCGGTTGTTCCTTCCTTTAGATAAATACTCGAAAATACCCTTACAATTTAAATTCAAAAAATTGCAATTGGTACTCAAAATACTTCAATTGGTACGCGCAAGAAATAGGCTAATTCGGCAGCTTTTTGTTCAATTTCTCGTGGAGTAAAAAATTTCTCATCAGTACGAGTCAAGGGAATGACCCCCTGGCCGCGTATTTCCATATAAAGGATACGACGAGGATAAAGACCCTCTTTAACCTGAATTCTAATTGATTGGATATCCCGCACAAGGAATCGAAGGAAGATGCGACGTTTTATTCCAGGGAATCCCCAACGAAAAATGCACACTATTCCCTCTTTTCTATCAAATCGGTCATAACCACTGCCTACATTCCACAAAATAGTGCACCACAAATAGGAGCTAATGAATAGGCCCGCGATTCCGTAGAAAGACATCACGACCCCCTGTGGAAAAAAAAGAATTTGTTGAGATGGAAGTACGGATATCATATTCTTACCAAGATAACTGGAAGCCCCAACCGCTAAGAATCCTAATGAACCTAGAAAAAGAATACAGGCCCAGAAAAAATTACCTCTTTTTCGAGAACCTTTTAGAAGTTCTATCCATATGTGTTCTGATCGCCAATTCATATTAGATATACTAAATCCAGCAGCGGTTAATTGAAATTGAGAGAATAAGCTAAATGATTTTGACTTTACTTTTTTTGATTCTGAAATCGCCTTCAGCAGCTAGTACTCCTGTGAAATAATTGGTTAGATACATTGACTTTCTATTCAAAAAAATTCCTGGATCCACTTAAAAAAACTCGCTATACTCGGCTACGGATATGTATGCATTTATGCTCGTAGCCTATATCTGCATCGATCGAATAGACGTTTTTCATTTGTGTGTAGAAAGAGCTACATACCCTATCATATTAATATATTACTTACACTAAAAAATATTTGTATTATGATCCCTGGAAATACATTGAGAAAATTTGGCCCCGTCGGTTCTAGACAATCTTATTTTTCTGCACATAAAGAAATAAAGAAGCCATTGCAATTGCCGGAAATACTAAGCCTACTAAAGGCACGAAAATAGAGGGTAAGTTTAAATCTGTCATAGAATAGGTGTCTCAATTCCAATTTACTATTTCTATCTATTCAAAATATATCTTAAGATTCTTATGATATAATTAAGTATATCTATTATAAGGAATATTGACTATTGTATTTTTGAGTTTGCAAAATAAAGATTTTTTATCGCTAAATAATACTAACTAAAGTATTCTATATCGATAAAAAAATGAATGGAATGGATAATTTGATTTTTCTTTTTCCATTCTCATGGCCTTTCTATCTTTCTAATCGAACTTGAAATTGGATTCAAAAGAAAGCAATTGTGAAAATGAAAGAAATACCTCTTTCAGAATCCCCTTTAATTTAAAAATTTAAAAAGTAGAAGTGGAATAGAATAACCCGGTTGAGGAGTAAAGATCATACGTCTGTAATGCATTGTATGTCCCAGAATAGGTCCCATTCTTCTACCCTTTCCGGGTAGTCGATGGCTATTCACAGCTACTACCTTAACACCAAAGAAGAGCTCGACCCAATGCTTTATTTCTGTCTTAGTGAATCCCGATTCGACATTTTTAGAAGTATATTGATTCTTTCCCAATAAATGAAGATTCTTTTCTGCAAATACTGCGTATTTGGTTCCATTATCGTATGATAATACTCTATTTTGATTTGTATTTGTTTATTGTATTATACCTTTCTATATTCTAGATATATAGAATAGAAGAATCTCGATTTGTCAAGTCTCATCATCGTATCAAGATATATTTAAATTTGGCTCGATCTTTTAAAAGATCGAGCCAAATTTAATTTCAATCAATTAGAAGAATAAAGAAGAATTACTGCATTTCGTAACTCATTTTTTCTCTTTCTATTTCGCTTCTTTTTTATTTAGATCTTCTTTACTGTGTTTACGTTTTCCTCATCTATGGTATCTACCGGCTTGAAGTCGAATGTGATCGCTTTCCATACTTCACAAGCTGCGGCTAGTTCAGGACTCCATTTGCAAGCTGCTCGGATAATTTCATTACCTTCACGAGCAAGATCGCGCCCTTCGTTACGAGCTTGTACACAGGCTTCTAAAGCCACCCGATTAGCTGCTGCACCTGGTGCATTCCCCCAAGGATGTCCTAAAGTTCCTCCACCAAATTGTAATACGGAATCGTCTCCAAAGATTTCGGTCAGAGCTGGCATATGCCAAACATGAATACCCCCTGAAGCCACCGGTATAACACCTGGCATGGATACCCAGTCCTGCGTGAAAAAGATACCGCGAGAACGATCTTTTTCAATATAATCATCGCGCAATAAATCAACAAAACCTAAAGTCATTTCGCGTTCCCCTTCTAACTTACCTACTACTGTACCGGCGTGGATATGATCTCCCCCAGACATACGCAATGCTTTAGCTAATACACGGAAATGCATACCATGATTTTTCTGTCTATCAATAACTGCATGCATTGCTCGGTGAATGTGAAGAAGTAGGCCGTTGTCGCGGCAATAATGAGCCAAAGTAGTATTTGCGGTGAATCCTCCAGTTATGTAGTCATGCATTACAATAGGAACCCCTAATTCCCTCGCAAATACAGCTCTCTTCATCATTTCTTCGCATGTACCTGCAGTCGCATTCAAGTAATGCCCCTTGATTTCGCCGGTTTCGGCTTGTGCTTTATAAATTGCTTCGGCACAAAAGACAAAACGGTCTCTCCAGCGCATAAATGGTTGTGAGTTTACGTTTTCATCATCTTTGGTAAAATCAAGTCCACCGCGTAGACACTCATAACATGCTCTACCGTAATTTTTTGCGGATAATCCCAATTTTGGTTTAATAGTACATCCCAATAAAGGACGACCATACTTGTTCAACTTATCCCTTTCAACTTGGATACCATGAGGCGGACCTTGGAAAGTTTTTGCATAAGCAGCAGGAATTCGTAGATCCTCCAAACGTAGAGCACGTAGGGCTTTGAAACCAAATACGTTACCCACAATGGAAGTAAACATGTTAGTAACAGAACCCTCTTCAAATAGATCTAATGGATAAGCTATATAACAGATATATTGACTGTCTTCCCCAGGAACGGGTTCGATGTGATAGCATCGTCCTTTGTAACGATCAAGACTGGTAAGTCCATCAGTCCAAACAGTTGTCCATGTACCAGTAGAAGATTCCGCAGCTACTGCAGCCCCTGCTTCTTCAGGCGGAACCCCGGGCTGAGGAGTTACTCGGAATGCTGCCAAGATATCAGTATCCTTGGTTTCGTATTCCGGGGTGTAGTAAGTCAATTTATAATCTTTAACACCAGCTTGAAATCCAACACCTGCTTTAGTTTCTGTTTGTGGTGACATAAGTCCCTCCCTACAACTCATGAATTAAGAATTCTCACAACGACAGGGTCTACTCGATATGGACTAAGCGTAAATGAAACCTTTGCAAAAATCTTAAAAAAAAAGATATTCAATTAATATCAACTCATTAAATAAAAAAGAGAGTATGCTTAAGTTAATGAATATGTTTCATTCATATATAATGCGTACACCCTGTGTACGTTCTATCCTATAGGAATTCTACTATAGGAATTCGATAGGAATTGAGTTGTTGTTATGGTAAGTTAACATGGTTCATTATTAAACCATAGATTTGATTCACCAAATCCATCATTATTGTATACTCTTTGATAGATATAGCGCAACCCAAACTAATCCCTTAATCCTTATTTTACAATTTTATAAGTTCTTATCTTAATAGGCCCCTTTTTATTTTGAATCTAAATACCTAAATACTAAGAAAATTCTCTGTTGACAGCAATCTATGCTTCACAGTAGTATATATTTTGTATATCGAAGTCCTAGACAGGAAAGTAGAAGAGGCAAAGATCCTTGACAAAAGGAAAAATGTCTATGAAAAAAAAGATTGATTGAACTTTCCACCAGACTCATTCCATGAGTAAACGAGTGAATGGGATTCGCTTAGGTAACGAAATCAAGTGCTAGTCCCCTTTTCTTTTTTATTGAATTAACTAATTCATTTTTTTGATTTTTGGATATTTTTTTATTTGATTTGGCATTATTCAACAAGAAAAAAAAAAGAAAAATTTCGACAAATTCCTTTTTTTTTAGAATTATGTGATAATTATGAGAACCAATTCTACTACTTCGCGTCCAGGGGTTTCCACAATTGAAGAAAAAAATGCAGGGCGTATTGATCAAATTATTGGACCCGTGTTGGATATCACTTTTCCCCCGGGCAAGTTGCCTTATATTTATAACGCTTTGATAGTAAAGAGTCGGGACACTGCCGATAAGCAAATTAATGTGACTTGTGAGGTACAACAATTATTAGGAAATAATCGAGTTAGAGCTGTAGCTATGAGTGCTACAGAGGGGTTGATGAGAGGAATGGAAGTGATTGACACAGGAGCTCCTCTTAGTGTTCCGGTCGGTGGAACTACTCTCGGACGAATTTTTAACGTTCTTGGGGAGCCTATTGACAATTTGGGTCCTGTAGATACTAGTGCAACATTCCCTATTCATAGATCCGCGCCTGCCTTTATTGAGTTAGATACGAAATTATCTATCTTTGAAACAGGTATTAAGGTGGTCGATCTTTTAGCTCCTTATCGGCGTGGAGGAAAAATCGGACTATTTGGGGGGGCAGGAGTAGGTAAAACAGTACTCATCATGGAATTAATCAATAACATTGCTAAAGCTCATGGAGGCGTATCCGTATTTGGCGGAGTAGGGGAACGGACTCGTGAAGGAAATGATCTTTATATGGAAATGAAAGAATCTGGAGTAATTAATGAAAAAAATATTGAGGAATCAAAGGTAGCTCTAGTCTATGGACAAATGAATGAACCGCCGGGAGCTCGTATGAGAGTTGGTTTAACTGCCCTAACTATGGCAGAATATTTCCGAGATGTTAATAAGCAAGACGTGCTTTTATTCATCGATAATATCTTTCGTTTTGTTCAAGCAGGATCGGAGGTATCCGCCTTATTAGGGAGAATGCCCTCTGCAGTGGGTTATCAACCTACCCTTAGTACAGAAATGGGTTCTTTACAAGAAAGAATTACTTCTACCAACAAGGGATCGATAACTTCGATCCAAGCTGTTTATGTACCTGCGGACGATTTGACCGACCCTGCTCCTGCCACAACATTTGCACATTTGGACGCTACTACCGTACTTTCCAGAGGATTAGCTTCCAAGGGTATTTATCCCGCAGTAGATCCTTTAGATTCAACCTCAACTATGTTACAGCCTCGGATCGTTGGCAAGGACCATTATGAAACTGCGCAAAGAGTTAAAGAAACTTTACAGCGTTACAAGGAACTTCAGGACATTATTGCAATTCTTGGGTTGGATGAATTATCGGAGGAGGATCGTTTAACTGTAGCAAGAGCACGAAAAATTGAGCGGTTCTTATCACAACCGTTCTTTGTGGCAGAAGTTTTTACCGGTTCTCCAGGAAAGTATGTTAGTCTTGCAGAAACAATTAGGGGGTTTCAACTAATCCTTTCCGGAGAATTAGATGGCCTACCCGAACAGGCTTTTTATTTGGTGGGGAACATCGATGAAGCTAGCACGAAAGCTATAAACTTAGAAGAGGAGAACAAATTGAAGAAATGAAATTAAATCTTTATGTACTGACTCCTAAACGAATTATTTGGGATTGTGAAGTGAGAGAAATCATTTTATCTACTAATAGCGGCCAAATTGGTGTATTACCAAACCACGCCCCCATTAACACAGCTGTAGATATGGGTCCTTTGAGAATACGCCTCCTCAACGACCAATGGTTAACAGCGGTTCTGTGGAGTGGTTTTGCGAGAATAGTTAATAATGAGATCATCATTTTAGGAAATGATGCAGAACTGGGTAGTGACATTGATCCAGAAGAAGCTCAACAGGCACTTGAAATAGCCGAAGCTAACTTGAGTAGAGCTGAGGGTACGAAAGAATTGGTTGAAGCAAAGCTAGCTCTCAAACGGGCTAGGATACGAGTCGAGGCTATCAATTGGATTCCCCCATCCAATTGAAGACAATCCAAAGGTTTCGTTGATACAAAGAAAAAGGAAAGAAGGGTAGAAAAAGTTATTAGATAGCGAAGCGAAGTAAGTCCAATGCTATCTAGTAATTTTTCTACCTACCTACCTACTATTGGATTTGAACCAATGACTCCCGCCGTATGAAAGCAGTACTCTAACCACTGAGTTAAGTAGGCAATTTATCATCACAAAAGAAGCCGCATTACTTCGATCGATTATAGATCGAATCCTTTTTATAAGCAATACCGCTCCATTATTGGTATAGTATTCCGTTATTGGTATGGTATATAGTAAATAGATCAAAGGGATATCCTATGGCATTACAGAATATTCATCTTGACAAGAAATTATCTATATGTTAAGATATCTCTGACAAGGGCTATAGCTCAGTTCGGTAGAGCAACTCGCTTACACGTGCGCCAATGCTTTTCAAGGGAATTTATTATGCAATGAACATAATTGACCTTATTGCAAAATCAATGTCTTACTTCATGGATTCGAGAGAATAGGAGAACAGTAGCCTGACAAACAGTCGGTTCAGTCCGATTCGGGTGCCAATTCTGGTGCCTAATCAAATAGAACCACTATTGATTTGCTAGTTGATAAGGTAAATATCCAACCCACTCAATGCTAGGCTTAATGAGGATAAGGGCCTCCAAAAAACTTCTTTTCGTTCTATGAACTTTAAGGTGTATGAAGTCTCATAGTCAACTCTTGCAGCGGAACGATAGAGACTCCATTTCACTTAGGTTGATTTAATTTAGGCCGGAGGCAGACCTAAGTCAAGGTAATCCTCCTTTGAAACACTTTGGTATTGCTCCTAGATAGATCATAATACAAATAAATCAATCAGAGCACAGGAGCCATCTTATTATCTTTCCGTAAAGAAAAACTATGGCGGATTAACTGATCTTTACATCAGTTGATGAAAGAGCCCAATGCAGAAAAATGCATGTTGGGTCTTTGAAACAGTTCGAATCATTTCGATAATAATCCCGTTTGATCTGTTTTACCGAGAAGGTCTACGGTTCGAATCCGTATAGCCCTACTAATATATATGTCTTTTTTTTAGATTTTAGGATGGATATCCTATGTATCCTTTAGTATAGTTTTCTTTTCCTTATTAGTACTTGTTTATAGACTCGACGGTCGCTTGCGACCTAGAATAGAGATAAAAGCATTACCATAGGCTGATTTATCGAAAATCATAGAGACAGGAAAAGAAAAAAGAATTTCGATCAAATCAATAGAAGGAAAAATCCCTTATCTGATTTGAATTCCATCCTTCTTCAAATAAAATAGGATATGCCCTAAGTCCCTAGACTTTCCTATAATGACTGCAACGATTTTCTCCATTTTGCGAATTCCTATTTTGTTTGAAGTATATTACTATAATATACATTATGTAAAAATATACATTATCTAAATCGAAAGAAAATAAAAAGAAAGAGTAAATAATAAAACAGGATATTCTGTTTCAAAATTCTGAAATAGAGTTCTTTTTTTTTTGTAGTATTATTCCTCATTAGGCTGCATACATTAGTAATCCTATTTTAATTAGGTTCTAATCTAATTAGTAGTAAGTATTTTCTTTTTTATTTAATAGTCTCTGACTATCCTTAAATAAAGGATAGAGCAATTCTTTTTTCTAGAGATTCTAGAGAAAACGAGACAAAGTGAAGCAAAAGAGTTTTCTTTGTATAAGAATTAGGTCTATACCATATCTAAATAGAATGGAAATCCAAAAGAAAGATAGTGGGGATTCCATTGGATGAATCCTTAAGGAAGACATGGCACAAAAGAAACAAAAGCTAAAGTAAGCGCTCTTTGGTTTGAGCAAAAGAGATTCGATTCTTGTTTCGCCGAGGAAAAGAGAGAAGTTCTGGATAAATTGACAATGCCAACTGAATTAACTAATTTTAGTTCGGCCTATTTCACATTAATGGGAGTACATTTATGTTCCTGCTTCACGAATATGATATTTTTTGGACATTTCTAATAATAGCAAGCCTTATTCCTATTTTGGTATTTTGGATTTCAGGGCTTTTAGCCCCGAGTAGTGAAGGACCGGAGAAGCTTTCTAGTTATGAATCGGGTATAGAA